AGTTTTCTTTTAGTCCAAAACGATCAATATGTACAATCAGAACAAGTTATTGCTGAGATTCGCGCGGGAACCTCTACGTTTAATTTTAAAGAGAGGGTTAGAAAACATATTTATTCTAACTCAGAGGGAGAAATGCACTGGAGTACCGATGTATACCATGCACCGGAATTTACATACAGCAATGTACATCTCTTACCAAAAACAAGTCATTTATGGATAGTATCAGGAGGTTCATGCCGCTCTAGTGTAGCCTCTTTTTCGCTTCAAAAGGATCAAGATAAAATTAGCGTTCATTCTCTTTCTGCTGAAGGAAGATCTATTTCTAGTCTGTCAGGAAATAATGATCAAGTAAGACAAAAATTCTTTAGTTCAGATATCTTTGGTAAAAAAAAAAAACAAAGTGAGATTCCTGATTATTCAGAACTTAATCGAAGGGGTCATTGTAATTTAATATATCCTGTTATTCTCTACGAAAATTTTTATTTATTGGCAAAGAGACGAAGAAATAGATTCATCATTCCATTACAATTGATTCCAGAACGAGAAAAAGGGCTAATGCCTCCTTCCGGTATTTCAATTGAAATACCCGGAAATGGTATTTTTCGTAAAAAAAGTATTCTTGCTTATTTTGATGATCTTCAATACAGAAGAAAGAATTCAGGCATTACGAAATATGGGACTACAGGGGGGCATTCCATCCTCAAAAAGGAGGATTTGATTGAGTATCGAGGAGTCAAAGAATTGAAGCCAAAATACCAAATGAAAATAGATCGATTTTTTTTCATTCCCGAGGAAGTACATATTTTGCCAGAATCTTCTTCCATAATGGTACAGAACAATAGTCTCATTGGACTAGATACACGAATCACTTTAAATACAAGAAGCCGAGCGGGCGGATTGGTCCGAGTGGAGAGAAAAAAAAAATGGATTGAACTTAAAATCTTTTCTGGAGATATCCATTTTCCTGGAGAGATGGATAAGATATCCCGACACAATGATATCTTGCTCCCGCTTGGAGCGGCAAAAAAAAATGCTAAGGAATCAAAAAAAAAATTGAAAAATTGGATCTATGTCCAATGGATCCCACCTAACAAGAAAAAGTATTTTGTTTTGGCTCGACCCGTAATCATATATGAGATAGCGGACGGTATAAATTTAGTAACACTTTTCTCCCAGGATCTGTTGCACGAAAGGGATAATATGGAACTTAGAATTGTCAATTATATCCTTTATGGCAATGGCAAACCAATTCGGGGAATTTATGGAACAAGTATTCAATTAGTTCGGACTTGTTTATTGTTGAATTGGAAACAAGACAAAAAAAGTTCTTCTGTCGAAGAGGCCCACGCTTCTTTTGTTGAAGTAAATACAAATGGTATGAGTCGAGATTTCCTGCGAATCAATTTAGTGAAATCCCATATTTCGTATATCAGAAAAAGGAAAGATCCGTCAGGTTCAGGATTGATCTTTGATAAGAGGCCAGACCGCACCAGTATCAATCCATTTTATTCTATTTCTTCCAAGGCAGGGATTCAACAATCACTTAGCCAAAATCAAGTAACTATTCGTACGTTGTTGAAGAGGAATAAGGAATGCCAATCTTTTATAATTTTGTCATCATCTAATTGTTTTCAAATGGGTCCATTCAACGATGTAAAATATTACAATGATGTAATAAAAAAAGAATCAATGAAAAGAGATAGTCTAATTCCAATTAGGAATTCCTTGGGACCTTTAGGATTAGGAAGAACCCCTCAAATTGCGCATTTTTATTCATTTTACCATTTAATAACTTATAATCAGATCTCGTTAACTAAATATTTACAACTTGACAATTTCAAACAGATTTTTCAAGTGCTTAAATATTATTTAATGGATGAAAATGGTAGGGTTTCTATTTATAGTAATCCCGATCCGCGCGGTAACATCGTTTTGAATCCATTCAATTTGAATTGGAATTTTCTCCATCATAATTATTGTGAAGAAGCGTCTAGAATAATTAGCCTTGGGCAGTTTATTTGTGAAAATTTATGTATAGCCAAAAACGGACCGCACTTAAAATCGGGTCAAGTTCTAATTGTTCAAATTGACTCTGTAGTAATAAGATCAGCTAAAGCTTATTTGGCCACTCCGGGAGCAACCGTTCATGGCCATTATGGAGAAATCCTTTACGAAGGAGATACATTAGTTACATTTATATATGAAAAATCGAGATCTAGGGATATAACGCAAGGTCTTCCAAAAGTGGAACAAGTGTTAGAAGTGCGTTCGATTGATTCAATATCGATGAACCTAGAAAAGAGAATTGAGGGTTGGAACAAGAGTATAACAAAAATTATTGGAATTCCTTGGAGATTCTTGATTGGTGCTGAGCTAACTATAGTGCAAGGGCGTATCTCTTTGGTTAATAAGATCCAAAAAGTTTATAGATCTCAGGGGGTGCAGATTCATAATCGACATATAGAAATTATTGTGCGTCAAATAACATCAAAAGTGTTGGTTTCAGAAGAGGGAATGTCTAATGTTTTTTCACCCGGAGAACTGATTGAATTGTTGCGGGCGGAACGAACAGGGCGCGCTTTGGAAGAAGCGATCTGTTACCGAGCTATCTTATTGGGAATAACGAAAGCATCTCTAAATACTCAAAGTTTTATATCCGAAGCAAGTTTTCAAGAAACTGCTCGAGTTTTAGCAAAAGCCGCTCTCCGGGGTCGTATCGATTGGTTGAAAGGTCTGAAAGAGAACGTTGTTCTAGGGGGGATGATACCCGTTGGTACGGGATTCAACGGATTAGTGCAACGTTCAAGGCAACATACCAACATTCCTTTGTAAACCAAAAACAATAAACTATTCGAGGCAGAAATGCGAGATATTTTGTTCCACCACAGAGAATTATTTTATTTTTTCATTTCAAGGAATTTACACGATACACTGAGACAATCATTTCGAGGGTTGAATGATTCCTAAGAGCGGATTCACCCCCTTTCTTTTTAGCTATTTGTATTTGCGGTCATTTTTTTTTTTTTTATTTTTATTTGGTATATAGTAATAAAGATAATAAAATAACAAATAGAATAGAAAGAAATTAATATTAATGGTTTGAATCGTGTATCAATGGCCAATATCCGTTAGAGGTAGAAACGAAGGTTCCATCGGAACAATTATTTATTTCTATTTCAGGGCACCTCGTCTCTCTTTTTTTTAATAAAAAGAAAGGAGGTGTGGATAAATAAATGACAAGAAGATATTGGAACATCCATTTGGAAGAAATGATGGAAGCAGGAGTTCATTTTGGTCATGGTACTAGTAAATGGAATCCTAGAATGGAACCTTATATCTCTTCAAAGCGTAAAGGTATTCATATTATAAATCTTATTAGAACTGCCCGTTTTTTATCAGAAGCTTGTGATTTAGTTTTTGATACAGCAAGTAGGGGAAAGCAATTCTTAATTGTTGGTACCAAAAATAAAGCAGCCGATTCAGTAGCACGGGCTGCAATAAGGGCCCGTTGTCATTATGTTACTAAAAAATGGCTAGGCGGTATGTTAACGAATTGGTATACTACGGAAACGATACTTCATAAGTTCAGGGACTTGAGAACGGAACAAAAGATGGGGAGACTCAATCGTCTTCCGAAAAGAGATTCAGCTATGTTGAAGAGACAATTATCTCACTTGCAAACATATCTGGGCGGGATCAAATATATGACTGGATTACCCGATATTGTAATAATCGTTGATCAGCAAGAAGAATATATGGCTCTTCGAGAATGTATGATTTTGGGAATTCCAACGATTTGTTTAATCGATACAAATTGTGACCCAGATCTCGCTGATATTTCGATCCCAGCAAATGATGACGCGATAGCTTCAATCCGATTAATTCTTAACAAATTAGTATTTGCAATTTGTGAGGGTCGTTCTAGTTATATACGAAATCCTTGATTCATATTAATAATGAATAATAAAATAAAAAAATTATTTTGGGAACTCCATAGATTTATGAAATCGGTTATGATTCCTAAAAGAGATACAAGTAACTAGGGATATTATGTAATTAATTGGTATACAAATATATATAAGTCAACTAGGCAAGTTGAAAAAAGAGAAGGTTGAATCCAAATAATTCTTTTTAAAGTTCTATTTTTTTCAGAGGGCAATATGAATGTTCTATTATGTTATATCAACACACTAAAAGGCTTATACGATATATCCGGTGTGGAAGTCGGCCAACATTTCTATTGGAAAATAGGAGGTTTTCAAGTCCATGCCCAAGTAATTATTACTTCTTGGGTTGTAATTGCTATCTTATTAGGTTCAGCCATTATAGCTGTTCGTAATCCACAAACCATTCCTACTGACAGTCAGAATTTCTTCGAATATGTTCTTGAATTCATTCGAGATGTGAGCAAAACTCAGATTGGCGAAGAATACGGTCCATGGGTTCCCTTTATTGGAACTTTGTTTCTATTTATTTTTGTTTCGAATTGGTCGGGTGCTCTTTTACCTTGGAAAATCATACAGTTACCTCATGGGGAATTAGCCGCGCCTACAAATGATATAAATACTACTGTTGCTTTAGCTTTACTCACGTCAGTAGCATATTTCTATGCGGGTCTTAGTAAAAAAGGATTAGGTTATTTTGGTAAATACATTCAACCAACTCCAATCCTTTTACCCATTAATATTTTAGAAGATTTCACAAAACCCCTATCACTTAGTTTTCGACTTTTCGGAAATATATTAGCTGATGAATTAGTAGTTCTTGTTCTTGTTTCTTTAGTACCTTCAGTGGTTCCTATACCCGTCATGTTACTTGGATTATTTACAAGCGGTATTCAAGCTCTTATTTTTGCAACTTTAGCTGCGGCTTATATAGGCGAATCCATGGAGGGTCATCATTGACTAGTTTTCGAAATAGTCTTTTTTTAGTTTAAGCCTTACGCAATATATGTGCGTATCAAGATAATCCGCTTAAGGAGCATAATATATAAAAATAAATAGATAAATTATATAAATATAAACTATATAAAGTATAGAAGTAATAGTCAAAAATAAGATATTAGCGGTATTAGGGAATTGCAACAAACAAAAGGGGAAGTAAAAAAAAGGAAAGAGATCGAAAAGATCTTTTTCCTAAAATTCCAGTTCGGTCTATTTATCCCCCCCCAATGAATACTATCTTTATATTGTTTTGTTCATTTAATTCCAATATTCAATATTATTATATATTAGTAATCATAATCTGAATAATAATTAGGATTGTAATACTTATAGTATTATAGTGTGCTATTTTAAAAAAGATGCTATTGTTATATAGAAAAATTCCCATTCAAGTTGATTTCATCCAATTAAATTAAACGGTTCACCAAAAGAGAATTTTAATAAATAATAAATTACCTGAACTTAGATCAATCAAATACTTCTATTTCGATGCAACGATTCGATCTAACGAATTTGTCCATGTAGATTGATTGTACCTGCGTCGGCGAGTAAAAAAAGAAAAAATAAAGATTTACAAAAAACTAAATTCAAATTTATAAAAAAAAAATGGATTGGTTAGGGGGGGCCGAACTAGATGTATGTACTCTAATTAGTATAAGACAACTCTTGTGAATGTTTCGAAGAATGATTCTATAATCCGATTGAATGTAAGATATGAATGGTTGATTTACGTTATCCAAGAAACACATGTATATGTAATATTAGATATTAATTAGTTATATATGTAATATCTAAGCGGCTCTATTACTGTGAATTTAGATAGGAATTCCAATGGAATCCCCTCCATTTCCTTTGTAGTTGTGAATTGAATATTAAATGAATAAAATAAAGTGACTATTGAATAAAGAGATTCAATCAAGAAAATAAGAAAAAACGAAAAATTCAAAAAGAATGGTATGGATTCAAAAAAATTCTGTGAATAAAAACTAAAAAAGAAATATCGAAGCCGTTCTGATGATCCAATAATAATATTATTACTTCAATTCCGAGTTCTTATTTCCTAAGACTGTATAGATCTTAGCGATGGAATAATTAAGTCATAATTTATTGGTTGATTGTATCATTAACTATTTACTTATTTTGGTGTGAGGAACTTATCATGAATCCACTGATTTCTGCCGCTTCCGTTATTGCTGCTGGTTTGGCCGTCGGGCTTGCTTCTATTGGACCTGGGGTTGGTCAAGGTACTGCTGCGGGCCAAGCTGTAGAAGGGATCGCGAGACAGCCCGAGGCGGAGGGAAAAATACGAGGTACTTTATTGCTTAGTCTGGCTTTTATGGAAGCTTTAACAATTTATGGACTGGTTGTAGCGTTAGCACTTTTATTTGCGAATCCCTTTGTTTAATCCGAAAAAAAAAAAATACGTATTTTTTATTAGTTTATTTCCTTGGATTTACTGCTTTTTTTGAATTCGATTAGGATTTCACTCCTCCAATTATTTGGTGGGACACTAACCCATGGGAAGGACTGGTTGGAGAATGGGGAATTATCAGAACGACTCGCCTTCTTCCTTCCCGTTGTTAGTCCAATGGAATAGTTTTTTAGGAAGTGTTACAACAAACGAGATATTTCGCAATTGACATGACATAAGCATAAGGCCTGGGACTTAATTCTAATAATACTAAGTATCACTTTTTTTCTCAATTGGAAATTTCCAATTGAGAAAAAAATCTATTTTAATTTTCTAAATATAGTTAAATAAAATATAAAATAGGAAAAAAAAAAATAAATAGATAATTAGTCTATCTATATATAAGAGGAGATTCTATGAAAAATCTAACCGATTCTTTCCTTTCCTTGGGTTTATGGTCATCCGCCGGGAGTTTCGGGTTTAATACCGATATTTTAGCAACAAATCCAATAAATCTAAGCGTAGTGCTCGGCCTATTGATTTTTTTTGGAAAGGGAGTGTGTGCGAGTTGTTTATTTCAAGAATAGGCTGGATCCAACCAACTGCACTTTTTTTGTTATAACAGGGAAGGGTGCATGATCGCGCGAATTACTTTTGAATAAATTAAGAAATCATATTTCAGAACCATAGCATTTCGCGATTCATTGGTAAATTCGCTTTGATTCTCTATGAACCAATCATAATGATGTGGAATAATTAACATGGTTAAAGCTAAATCGTTTGAAGTCCATACTCAGCAAGGTATTCTTTCTACTATTAGGCTACTATTAGGTTAATATGGAAACGGTTTCAAAATGAATAGTTAGAAAGTTTTTTCGATATATAACACTCATGCCGATAAAATGATTTGAACCCTTTATATTATAATTATAATATTATAATTATAATATTTTTTTTTCTATTTATTTATTATTTATTGGAAAAAAATTATGAGTATTTCAACCCCTCTTTTTTATCCAATGCTGAATCGATGACCTACGTATAAATTAATAAAAATTTTTTGGATTTGAAAAAAAAAAAAGAAACAACGTTGCTGACAATTATTTGTTTGTTCAGAAGAGTCCTCCGAATATTCTGGTCTTGGAT